CAAAAGTAAGTAAATACATCCGAAACATATAAAATGCGGTTAATCCCACTGTGAAAGAAGCTGTTATTGCTAAAATGGGTGAATACAACCAACTATCATTAAGAATTTCATCTTTGGACCAAAAACAAGCAAGAGGTGGAATACCACAAAGAGAAAGTGTACCTAATAAAAAAGTAATTCTTGTAATTGGAACATACCTTGTTAAACCGCCCATAAGAACCATATTCTGACTTTTCTCTGGCGAATATCCAACAACGGGTTCCATTGAATGAATAATAGATCCGGATCCCAAAAATAATAAAGCTTTAGAATAGGCATGAGTGATCAAATGAAATAAAGCAGCTCTATAAGAACCTATACCTAAAGCTAACATAATATAACCCAATTGAGACATTGTAGAGTAGGCTAAACTTTTTTTGATGTCTCCTTGAGCAAGAGCTAAAGTAGCTCCTAATAGTACTGTTATTACGCCTATTAAAGAAATTAGATTCATTATATAAGGTATGACTATGAAAAGAGGAAGAAGCCGAGCTACAAGAAAAATCCCCGCTGCGACCATCGTCGCAGCGTGTATAAGAGCCGAAATGGGGGTGGGTCCCTCCATGGCATCAGGTAACCATACGTGAAGGGGAAATTGTGCAGATTTCGCGATTGCGCCGACGAATAATAAACAGGCACACAAAGTAGCAAATAAAGAATTGACCTCGTTATTATGAACCAAGTTATTAACTATTTCGAACAAATCCCGAAATTCGAAACTGCCTGTTATCCAGTAGAAACCTAAAATTCCTAATAATAAACCAAAATCCCCTACACGATTAGTTACAAAAGCTTTTTGGCAAGCGCTTGCTGCAATCGGACGTGTAAACCAAAAACCTATTAATAAATACGAACACATTCCCACAAGTTCCCAAAAAATATAAATTTGTATCAAATTAGAGCTAGTAACTAATCCCAGCATGGAAGTATTGGAAAAACTCATATAAGCAAAAAATCTCAAATATCCTTGATCGTGGGACATATAATTGTCACTATAAATAAGAACCATAATTCCCACAGTAGTAATTAGTATTGACATAATAGAAGTAAGTGGATCGATCACGTATCCGAATTCTAAGGAAAAATCATTATTGATGGTCCAAGACCATAGATATTGATAAATAAAACTTCCATTTATTTGCTGAATAGACAAATTGGCCGAAAACGCCATAGTTATACTTAGCAGTAAAATGCTAAGAAAAGCCCACATACGACGAAGATTTTTTGTTGCTGTAGGAATAAGCAGAAGTCCAAATCCTATTGACATAGTAACTGGAAGTGGAATAAAGGGTATTATCAATGCATATTGATATGTATGTTCCATAAAAAACAATTTTTTCTTAATTTTTTTTTTACTTTTTCTCAGATATTTGAATGAATATTTCAAATATCTGATATGACAAAATACCTAAGTAAAGGTTTTTTACTAGTATAAAATACTACTACAAAATACTAAATTTTTCATCATTCTAGTACTATGCATATTCTGATGATTTATATTTATAACCGCATTATCATTATATAGTAAGGAAAATAAATTCTACCAAAAACAGTACTTAATTCTAATGTTCTAATGAATTTTTTTTTAGTTTCCTATTCTATTTTTTTATCCCTCCATATGGGGAAACGTATATGTGTTTGTATTTTTTATGTTATAACATATATTATATGCGGGATAAGTATGTATAATGACGAAAAAGAATAATCCATTTTGAACAATACATGTCTTTCACATACAACGAGAAAAATGAGTACTCCTTTTTGAATGGCGGTTCCAAAAAAACGTACTTCTATATCAAAAAAACGTATTCGTAAAAATATTTGGAAGAAGAAGGGAGATTTAAATGCAGTAAAAGCTCTTTCTTTAGCTAAATCGATTTCCACAGGGCATTCAAAGAGTTTTTTTGTGCAACAAACAAGCAATAAAGTCTTGGAATAATTTTACATACCATGAAGAACTGAAACTTTTTCATTAAAAATGAATGATTCGCATTAACTATGTCTATCAATTCCCCTTTCTAGTTGGAAAGGGGAATTGATAGACATTGAAACTCTTTTTTATATATCTAGCCAAAAACCTAATTGAATTTATTCAATATGGTATCATAAATTATGGACACAAGGAAGAGTATTAATACTTGATAATACGAAGGTATCGAAATGAGACTAAGGTATGAAAATCATTAGAAAAATTCCTTGGATTTAGTGATTAAATTTTATATATATATAAAACCTATTTTTTTTGATACAATCAATCTTTTTTTGTTTGGATCTATGGAATCATAAACAAAAAAGACAAAAAGAAAATAATTTTGAATTTTATATCTCGATTGAGAACAACACTATTGATTTCCTGCTGTTTTGGGATAGTTTCTAGTATGTGAAAGTTTTTTGTTAAAACTGAACCCTACGTCGGATACTAACTAAGGTTATTATGAAAAATTCACATATGAATTTTTAAGTTTATTCGTCGATTCTAAAGTTTCCTAAACTATATTGAATCCTTGAATCTCGACAAGTCAACATGAATTGACTATTATTTATTAATATTTTTAGTAAGCCGCCATGGTGAAATCGGTAGACACGCTGCTCTTAGGAAGCAGTGCTAGAGCATCTCGGTTCGAGTCCGAGTGGCGGCATCCTCTAAAAGAGACATAATGGATCTTATAATGTATTTAATTCCCAATTAAAATTCTGTAACTGTAATAGGGCTCCCTTCTTTTTATGATATTTGTGACCTTAGAACATATATTAACTCATATCTCTTTTTCGATCATTTTAATGGTGTTTACGATTCATTTGATGACCCTATTATTCCACGAAAACATAGGATTATGTGATTCGTCGGAAAAAGGGATGATAGCTACATTTTTATCTATAACAGGCTTATTAGTTATTCGTTGGATTTATTCGGGGCATTTCCCATTAAGTAATTTATACGAGTCATTAATTTTCCTTTCGTGGAGTTTTTCCATTATTCATATTATTTCCAAGATTAAGATAGGGAACCGTAAAAATGATTTAAGCACAATAACGGCACCCAGTGCTATTTTTATGCAAGGTTTCGCCACATCAGGTCTTTTAACCGAAATGCATCAATCCGCAATATTAGTACCTGCTCTACAATCTCAATGGTTAATGATGCACGTAAGTATGATGTTATTGAGCTACGCAGCTCTTTTATGCGGATCATTGTTATCAGTCGCTCTTCTAGTTATTACATTTAGAAAAAGCATCGATATCTTTTGTAAGGGCAATTATTTATTAATAAAGTCAGTTTTATTTAGCGAGATCGAATACTTGAATGAAAAAGGAGGTGTTTTTAAAAACACTTCCTTTCTTTCATTTCTAAATTATTACAACTATCAATTGACTCGGCGTTTGGATTATTGGAGTTCTCGTACCATTAGTTTAGGGTTTACTTTTTTAACCATAGGCATTCTTTCTGGAGCAGTATGGGCTAATGATACATGGGGATCTTATTGGAATTGGGATCCCAAGGAAACTTGGGCATTTATTACTTGGACCATATTCGCGATTTATTCACATACTAGAACAAATAAAAATTTACAAGATATGAATTCGGCACTTGTGGCTTCTATAGGATTTCTTATAATTTGGATATGCTATTTTGGGATCAATCTATTAGGAATAGGTCTACATAGTTATGGTTCATTCACATTAACATAATTTCGAATTGTATAAACTACACGAAGAATACATAAGAAGATTGTCGCGTACTCATATATAACGAAAGTTTGTGCTACTTTTTGATAACCATTTGAGTCAAATGGTTATCAAAAAGTCGAGAGACATCTCATTCCAATTCTAATTCATTTCATTTTTTTCTTTTGCATGGTATATCGAATGGTTTTAAAAATATTAAATTCAAAGAATTCTAAGACTTTCTGTTTGAGTAATGAAAACTATCTATAAAAATAATTAGATAGGATAGTTTGTACCTTATCAACTGATAACAAGAGAGCGAAATCAGGATAAATGCCAATCCCTATTACGGGTAGAAAGATACAGATAGAAATAAAGAGTTCTCGTGGTCCAGAATCAAAAAAATTATAATTTTGAACATCGAATAGCTTGTATCCATAGAACATCTGACGTAACATAGATAAAAGATAAATAGGAGTTAATATCATTCCCATTGCCATTACAAAAGTAATTAGCACTTTTGGCATTAAAAGATATTTTGAGCTGGTAATTATTCCAAAAAAAACTACTAATTCCGCAACAAAACCACTCATTCCTGGCAATGCAAGAGAAGCCATCGAGAAGCTGCCGAACATGGTAAATATTTTTGGCATTTGTATAGATATCCCCCCTATTTGGTCGAGATAAACAAGACGTATTCTATCACAACTCGTTCCCGCCAAGAAAAAAAGTGCAGCACCAATAAATCCATGAGAAAGTATTTGTAAAATGGCTCCGTTTAGTCCCATGCCGGTTATGGAACCAATTCCTATAATTGTGAAACCCATGTGAGATACGGAGGAATAGGCTATTCTCTTTTTTAAATTGCGTTGACCGAAAGAAGTTGAAGCTGCATATATTATTTGCGTTGTTCCCACTATCACAAACCAGGGAGAAAATATAGAATGAGCGTGGGGAAATAATTCCATATTGATCCGGATCAATCCATAGGCTCCCATTTTTAATAAGATTCCAGCTAGAAGCATACATGTACTGTAATGTGCCTCGCCATGGGTATCTGGTAACCATGTATGTAGGGGTATAATTGGCAGTTTGACAGCATAAACAATAAGGAAACCAAAATAGAATAGTATTTCCAATGCTACAGGATATGATTGATTAGCTAATCTTTCAAAATCTAATGTCGGCTCATTGGAACCATATAAACCCATACCTGGAACTCCTATTAAGAGAAAAATAGAACCTCCCGCAGTGTACAAAATAAACTTTGTAGCCGAATACAGACGTTTCTTTCCCCCCCACATGGATAAAAGTAAGTAAACGGGAATTAATTCGAATTCCCACATAATGAAAAAAAGTAAAAGGTCTCTAGAAGAAAATAATCCTATTTGACCGCTGTACATTGCTAACATCAGAAAATAGAACAATCGTGAATTTCGAGTAACCGGCCAAGCCGCTAAAGTAGCTAACGTGGTGATAAATCCTGTCAGTAAAATAGGTCCTACGGAAAGTCCATCGATTCCCAATCTCCAGTGAAAATTTAAAAGATTTATCCATTGAAAATCTTCTTCCAGTTGGATTAATGGATCGTCCAATTGAAAATGGTAACAGAATGCATAAGTCGTTAGAAGGAGCTCTAATAAGCATATACATAAAGTATACCACCGAAACACCTTATTCCCCTTATGAGGGAGAAAAAAAATGGAAGAACCCGCGAATATCGGCAAAACAACAAGTATTGTTAACCAAGGAAAATAACTCGTGATAAAGACAAGATACGCTTTGACCAGAAAAGCCCGTGCTCGGAAAAATATTATATTATTTATATAGTACGGGCTTTTGTCGGTAAAGAGGAATCAAATGATTCGAGTGGAGTTTTTGTAACGTATCAATCAATAAGATAGACCCATGCTTCGAGTTGTTTCATGCCATAAATAAACGCGGACACTTAAAAAATCTGTTGGGCAAGCGGACTCACATCTCTTACAACCCACACAATCCTCAGTTCTTGGCGCGGAAGCAATTTGCTTAGCCTTACATCCGTCCCAAGGTATCATCTCCAGTACATCTGTGGGACAGGCTCGTACACATTGAGTACACCCTATACATGTATCATAAATTTTTACTGAATGTGACATTGAAACTATAAATTCCAGTTTTTAACATAAAAAATTTCGATCTGGTATGGCAAAATTAAGTAGTAAATAAATTATATATTTATATTGTAGACACCAGACGAATCAGTGATTTATATCCACTTTTTTTTTCAATAGATTTTATTTCTAAATCTGTTTATGAGAAAGTGCCAAGAGACTTTGATTCCCGTTTCAACAATAAAAGTAATACGAATCGCATATATGAATTCAAATAGGTCAATAATACAATATTTAATAGTAATGGAATTACAATAAATAACTATATGTCTTTATTTATATAATGAACGATTACGACTAATTATTCAACAAATTCGATTGATTAATATGAGTTGATTTTATGTTATGATGGATCGACGAAACAATAGCTAGCCCAATAGCCGCTTCCGCCGCTGCAATAGCTATGACAAAGATTGAGAAAATGTCTCCTTTTAATTGGCGACTATCAAATAAATCAGAAAATGTTACGAGATTTATATTAACCGAATTTAGTATAAGTTCAAGACACATAAGTGCTCTAACCATGTTTCGACTTGTGATTAATCCATAGATACCAATAGAAAATAAATGGATACTAAAAAAAAGTACATGCTCGAACATCATCAACTAACTCCTCATCAATCTCGATTCATTTAAATATAAACAATAATTTGACTGATTCGATTGACTAGAATAGAACAATTAAATAAAAAAGAAAGGTATTGGCAATAGATTTAACGAAAAATTGGATTCTTTTTTTATTTGATTGAAAATTTCTAATTCTTAGACCTTTTTAAAATTCTAAGTATTTATTATTGACGAGCCATAGTAATTGCACCTATTAAAGAAACTAAAAGAATTATAGAAATGAGTTCAAACGGAAGATAAAAATCCGTTGATAAATGAATCCCAATTTGTTGAACGTTAATTATTAGGTCCTGCTCTAGAATCTGGTTTGATTTTGTAGTCCAAAGAATTCCGTACCATGATGTATCTAGGATAGTAGTAATTAGTGAAAAAAGAATACTTATACAAACCAATAAAGTGATCCCATCTCCGACGGCCCAAAGACGAGAATCATTGGAATATTCTGAACCATTCATGAACATTACAGCAAATATGATTAATACATTTATGGCTCCCACATAAATAAGGAGTTGTGCAGCAGCTACAAAATAGGAATTTGATGGAATATATAATAAGGATATACAAACAAGAACCAATCCCAACGAAAAGGCAGAATAAATTGGATTGGTAAATAATACTACTCCCAGACCCCCCAGTATAAGAACGGATCCCAGAAATACTACAAGAATATCATGTATTGGTCCAGATAAATCCATTATGTATAAAATAAGAGATAAATAAGTCTAACGATTTCATGATCTTACTAAATAGCCCATTAGGAAGGGAAAAGGGGTTACACCCTTTTTCTTGTATATGATACGTTCCTAATGTAGTATGTAGTATAGATTAATATAGATATAGATAAAGTTATTGGACCAATCCTACTTTTTTTATCCTAGAAATAAAAGAGTAGTTTAAATTTTTAATTTCGAAATCATCACGAAAAATGGATTATAAGTTTTAATCAAAGAGTGATTCTTCACAAATAATAGTCATTATTTCTAGTTACTTAATTTATAATTTATAGTTACTGACGAACAAAAAAAAAGTATCTTTTCTATCAAATTAGAAAAACAAGACCTTACTAATTGGTAATCGTTCTTGAATCGAGGGATTTATCTTTGTATATTTTGATTTGAGTTGAATTTCTAACGGTTTGAATTGTGTAATCTCCAATTATTGATATTGGTAGCCGACCTAAAGCAATTTGATTATAATTCAATTCGTGACGATCATAAGTGGAAAGTTCATATTCTTCAGTCATTGATAAACAATTTGTTGGACAATATTCGACACAGTTACCACAAAATATACAGACACCGAAATCAATACTATAATTAAGCAATTGTTTCTTTTTTATATCTTTTTCAAATCTCCAATCAACAACGGGTAGATCTATGGGGCATACACGAACGCAGACTTCGCAAGCAATACATTTATCAAATTCGAAATGTATTCGACCGCGGAAACGTTCTGAGGTGATCGATTTTTCATAAGGATATTGAATAGTTATAGGTAAACGATTTGTGTGGGATAAGGTAATTATGAAACTTTGACCAATGTACCTTGCGGCTCGTATTGTTTGTTGACCATAATTCAAGAACCCAGTCACCATAGGAAACATATTGTAGATATCGATGAATCTATTTTTTTCTCTTGTTTAAGGGAGGTTATGAGTATAGAATATCATTATTGTATTCTGTTATTTATAGTGAAACAAGTTGGAAAGAAGTTGTCAATAATAGATTACCCAGAGAAATAGGTAAAAGAAATTTCCATCCAAGATTTAACAACTGGTCCATTCTCATCCTAGGTAAGGTCCATCTTGTTGCGATAGAGATGAACAGAAACAAATAAGCTTTAGCTAATGTAATAAAGATACCAATTGTTATTCCAAAGACTCCATTTATTCCGAAAGGTTCAGGAATAGATATGTACGGAATAAACAAATTCCACCCCCCTAAATAAAGAACTGTTACAAATAAGGAAGAAACTAATAGATTTAGGTAAGAAGCAACGTAAAATAACCCATATTTGATACCTGAATATTCGGTTTGATAACCTGCTACTAATTCCTCCTCTGCTTCTGGTAAATCAAAAGGTAATCTTTCACATTCTGCTAGAGAAGAAATTAGAAAAACAATAAAACCTATAGGTTGCCGCCACAGATTCCACCCCTCAAAACCATATTTTGACTGTGCCTCAACTATATCGACTGTACTTGAACTGTTAGATAATCATAGTTGATAAGAACATCATGGTTTCCATCACTATTTCAAAACCGTACATGAGATTTTCACCTCATACGGCTCCTCTATGGCCGAAAATAAATGTAAGGACCTGTTTGATATTATTGGTATCCTTTCCTTTTCTTGGAGGGTGGATACAATAAAAAAACATTGGAAAGTCCCACAAATTAGACCAACGCAATTCTGTTTGCTAGAATAATAAAAGGGGGCGCTTCCGAATTGATCTCATCCCTTATAATTCTAATGAATCTTAGTTTGGTAATAGTTTTATCCTTCAATAAAATACTCATTATATCACTCAATAGATAGAAAGAATTAGGCACCAGTTCATGAATCATCAATAAGAAGAATGGAATGACACATGTATGTATATTATATATTATATGGGAAAAAATAAAGAAAAGGATCTTTTTTTCCGTTCCATTATTGTATTCTTTTTTTTTTTGCTCCTGTTCTTCTTTCTCTTTCTCAGAAGAGAGTACTCTTTACTCTTACTAAAAAAGAAATAAATAAAATAAAGGATTAATTCGTTCTTGATAGTCATTTCTTTATTCAGTGAATAGGAGCATACTCTAGATCGAAATCGTGGGGAAGTACTGCTTGATCGTTTCTACCAACTTAAAGCCCCTATTATGATTCGTTTATGTAGAAATACCTCTTTTTTTTTGATACCGGACATTATTTCCATTACTAATCCTTTGTGTACCTTGGTGTTCCTAACGGTTCACTGATTTTTGATTGATCCCTCGCTGTGTAAACTCCATAACGCGGATCTTTTGCACCCGCTTCAAGATATGATAACTAATCAAAGAATTTAAATCTCGGGATAAACAGTTTTCACTGCTTATGTTTAGTTTTACTTTATTCTTGTATATAAGGAATGAGATTTTATCTTTTTACTACAAATTTATAAGTTGTTTTGTTTCACTCATATAACTATCTAGTTTAACTCATCCATCTGAATGGAATGAAATGATGAAAAAAAAAAAGAAGATATTTATTCAATACATTACATTTACCTTCCTTTATTTAATTTCTAGGAAGGGTCAAAATTCATGTTCCAACGACTCACACGTAGAGATATGGATAATACACATAGAGTTAATGGTATTTCATAACTAATCGATTGAGCAGCAGCTCGTAGACCACCCGAAAAGGAATATTTATTATTCGATCCATATCCTGATATAAGAAGACCAATAGGAGCAATACTGGAAATGGATATCCATAAAGAAACGCCTATACGTAGATCGGCTAAAACAAGTCGATACCCAAAAGGAATTACTAAATAACTTAGTAGGATTGATATGACCGCTATAAACGGTCCGACACTAAACAAACGAATATCTCCCCTAGATGGTAGTAGGTCCTCTTTAAAGAGTAGTTTAGTCCCATCCGCTAGAGCTTGAAGAATCCCCAACGGGCCCGCATATTCAGGCCCAATACGTTGTTGGATCGCTGCAGATATTTCTCTTTCTAACCATACAATTACCAGTACCCCTATTGTTATTCCCAATATAAGGGTCAAAACGGGGACAAACAGCCAGATAAGTCCATAGATTTCTTTTAAGGATTCCAATTTATAAAAGGAATTGATAGCTTGTACTTCTTCTGTGCCAATTATCATTTCAACGATCAACTTCTCCCATAATGATATCTATACTACCTAATATCGTCATGATATCAGCCAATTTCATTCTTTTAATTAGTTGAGGAAGAATTTGCAAATTGATGAAACCGGGTGGACGAATTTTCCATCTCCAAGGGAAAACACTATTATCTCCTATCAAATAAACCCCTAATTCTCCCTTCGGGGCTTCCACTCTTACATAAAGCTCTTGTTTCGACAATTCAAAATTAGGTGAAGGTTTTTTACTAATAAATCTATATTCAAAATCATTCCATTCGGAATTTTTTGTTCTAGCAAAGCGCCGAACTTCTAAATTTTCATAGGGTCCTCCTGGAATTCCTTCTAGAGCCTGTTGAATAATTTTTACGGATTCCCTCATTTCGCCAATTCGCACTAAATAACGAGCTAATGAATCTCCTTCTTTTTGCCACTGAACTTCCCAATCAAATTCATTGTAGCATTCATAATGATCAATTTTGCGAAGATCCCATTGGATCCCAGAAGCTCGTAACATTGGTCCGGATAAACCCCAATTTATTGCTTCTTCTCCGCCAACAACGCCCACTCCTTCAACTCGTTCCAAAAAAATGGGATTCTGTGTAATAAGTTTTTGATACTCAACAACTCCAGTTAAAAAATAATCGCAGAAATCCAAACATTTATCTATCCAGCCATGAGGTAGATCGGCAGCTACTCCTCCGATACGGAAATAATTATGCATCATTCGCATACCTGTAGCAGCTTCGAATAGATCATATAGCAATTCCCTCTCTCTGAAAATATAGAAAAAGGGAGTCTGCGCACCGATATCCGCCATAAAAGGTCCAAGCCATAACAAATGAGAAGCTATACGGCTTAGCTCCAGCATAATTACTCTGATATAGCTGGCCCTTTGAGGTACTTGAACATTTCCCAGTTGTTCTGGTGCATTTACTGTTATTGCTTCTGTGAACATAGTAGCTAAATAATCCCAACGTGTTACATAAGGCAGATATTGTATAATTGTTCGGTTTTCTGCTATTTTCTCCATCCCTCTATGTAAATAGCCCAATATAGGTTCACAGTCAATAACATCTTCACCGTCGAGAGTAACAATTAGTCGAAGAACACCATGCATTGATGGGTGGTGAGGACCCATATTGACTATCATGAGATCTTTTCTTGTGGCGGGTACAGTCATATCTTTTATTCCCTAATTCATTATTCCATGAATTTTTCAATTGAGGTTTCTAAAAAAATATATAATAACAACTAAGAAAAAATGCAAACAAATATTAAAATTAACGAGTTTTTAGTTCACGAATATCCAAATTACTAATTAATTTCTTATAACGTATTCTACTTTTCTTTGACAAATAAGCCAGCAAGCGTTGACGTTTTCCCAGAATTTTTCGTAGACCCCTTTGTGATAAAAAGTCTTTTTTGTGAAATTCTAAATGCGAAGTAAGTCTCCGTATCTTATTAGTGAAATTGAATACTTGAAATTCAACAGACCCTTTGTTTTCCTCTTTTTCTTCTTGTGGAATAACCGAGATTAATGAATTTTTGACCATAAAAAAATTTTTCAACATCCATTTTTTATTTTTTTTTTACCGATCAGGAATAAGAATAATTATATTATAATAATGCTAGTCATTTTAATCCGGTATACGCAAAAACTTAGATTTATTCATATATTTTTTATCCTATCAAAATCTAATTTTATGTTTGAAAGAAAATTAGATTTAAATTTAATATAAGGAGATATAATACATTTCATGTATGAAAGAGAATTATTTCTTTGTACCTAAGAACATTCGCTCACTTTACTATTCCTAGCGCCAATCAAATAAAATTGATATGCTATTAAATCCATATAATTACATTATATGTACCAAAATTAACCCAAGGTACTTTTTTTTGTATCTATCGAGTACATTATGCAATATACAGGCAATATATCATTAACTAACTCTGAATTGTGGATACATGTGTATCCTTGACATACTGAAACGACTTCCATTATTGGTATCAAACCAATATCGATTCATACAAGCTAAATCTTCTAATCGATAATCGGGCCAAAAAAGCAATTTGAGTTTAAGAAATTTATTTGTATCCGTATTACGATGTTTGTCCTTATTCAAAAATTCTTCACAGTTTCTTATCTTGTTTTCGTTGAAAAATATTGGATTTATATCCACAGCATTCCAATTCCAGGAATGGAAACAAATTCTAATTCTCAATTCTCTACGACGTCTAGGAGATAGAATATTTTCTGGAACAAGCAAATTATAATAATTTTTTTCTACATTCACAAGCATATTGCTATGTTGTGCAATGGATCTGTCGAAATTCCTCTTATCAACATTTCTTTTTTTTATGCATTTTCTATTAGTTTCGGTTTGGTCTTTACTCTTATCAAACAAGGAAATACTTATGGTTTGATAGATAATAAATTGTCCATTCCTTTTTAGAAATAAAGGAATTGGTTCAATAATCAATATTCCTGATTGTATCAATTCTTTAATAGATAGATCCTTCTGAATTAACATTATATCCGGGCGTATCTCTCCTCTTTGAATAGAAGATATAGCAATTTCCTTAATATTTTTCATTCTAAGCAGTAGAAAAGACGCCTTGATATTATCAATCATTATTTCATTCGAGGAGTTATCCCATCTTAATTGAAAAGGGAAAATTTTATTCAGGAATAATTCTAGTTTTTCTTCCTTTTCCTTCCTGCTCTTGAATTTTATTTTATTTCTACCTTTTTTAAGGTCTGATTTCAGAGAATCTTTTTCAACATCTCTTTTTTTCTTTTGTTTTAGTAGACCTGGTCCACGCTTTCGTTGGCTACTTTTTTTTTTTTCTTGGTTCGGATTTTTTAATTCAAGATATTCTTTTTGGTTGGATGATATATGACGATTCTTTTTTTTATTTACGTTGATTTTTTTCTTTGGATTTTTAATACTATTTTCATTTCTATTCAAATCTAAAAGAAGTAATTTAATTGGTATAATCCATGGGTTAATCTTATATGTATCAAAAAGTAGCACAAATTGTGGGAAAAATAAAGATTCTAATTCTAGATTTGATATGTTATCATTATGATAGAATCTATCTTGATTCATCCCTATCCAATCAAAAAAGTTTTTTTTTTTTGATACCTTGGTTTGTTGATGAATTGAAATATCCCTTTTTTCCGCTTTTTTATATTTTTTAATTTCCTTATTTTTAGTAATCTTGGCACCAAGATGCGTGTTGGTCCAAGTATCAATATCGATATTATTTCGAATAAAAAAATGGAAAATTCTACAATTAAAATATTTTCTATCCAGATTTTTATTCGTATCAATAATATATCTTTCTTCTAGATAATTACTAATAGCTGTATTTACCAATAGATAAAAGGGGTCAAGTTTCAATCTATTGAAACTATATGGAATTTCTTGGTTACCATTTACTTCCAATTTTGATCTATAAATATATGAGTCCTTGTCCTTTTTATCCCCGTAATTCATATATTTATATGAAAAAAGATCATATCTGTAGTTTTTTTTTAATTTTTCTTTTTTTTTTTTCAATAAATCCACTTCCTTCGTGTAATGGTTCATTTTTTCTTTTTTATATGAATCCAATTTAATTGAGTCTTTATTTTGAATCGGACAACGTCGATTTACTATATTTCTCCATTTTTTCGGTTCTAACTGAGACCATTTAGTCTGGGATAAATTGTATTGATAATTACCCTTTAACCAGTTTTTCCATTCATTCATTCTAGACTTTTTTATTTTCTTATGCCTTGATTTGGAATCAAATATTCCTCGTTTTATACAAAAATCCTTTATCTTATACCTAATAAAATGTTGGGCGCTGTGATCTTGAAGTACAGATCTCAAGTGATACTTGTTAAGTAATTGGATTTGTGATAATTTGTAAAATACATATGTTTGTGACAAAGAAGATAAATTACAATGACTAGTTAAATTATTATCGATACTGTTAGTATTAAAAAACGAATTTTTTATAGTCGACAAAAAGTTCATTGTGTTTTGATTTGTTTCATCAATTCCTTCTTTTTTTTTTTTTTTGTTAATGGATTTATTGAGAATTTTTTTTGTTGATTCAAAGAAAAGTTGCGCATTGATCCTGGGAATGGTAATTGCACATACAAAAATATCTATGTATATTTTATCAATGAAAGATTTGATAAAATAATATGATTTACGTATTAATCGGATATTGTTTCTTTTGAATAGCTGCCAAATATATTTCTTAGATTCCGAAGTTAGAACTCTTTTTTTATTGTCTTTTTTGTTTCGTTCTATTTGATTCTTGATTGTTATGATCCTATCAGAAAGATCTTTCGTTTTTTTTTCTATAAGTGCAGAATTTATCCAATTCGTGGATAGAATTTGAATGGTCGATTCATCATTAATTTTATTATGGGTTTTATAATTTTTTATATTTTCATTCGGGTCATATATTTTCACTTTACTCAACTCAAATAAAAAAATTGGATTTCTTTTTTCAAATTCTTTTATTATTCGTTTTATAACTAGAACTATTTTTATGTTCCATCCTGTGTGTTTTTTTTTAACGTTTCTAATTGTTCTTTTGAATTCTTTATAAATGAGTTGAAAAAACGAAGATCGTTTTCGGGGAGAACCGAATGGGCGTTCTGCTTCCGTTCCCCATATTGTTAAAAAAAAAAAATTGTCCTTTTTTACTTTTTTTTTCATTGAATCTCTATGAGGAGACTGCACCTTAGATCTTCTCCAAGATTTCAGACAGAAAGGAAATATAATTTTTATCTGAATCCCGTCTGTTAACCAACCCTTTGGAAATTCTGTTTCTGATAATTGAACACCGTTATAGGTACATTTAACGTGCATTTCTCTATTCCATTCCTTCAAATCCTCGTACCACTCAGGCAATTGGGATAATAACATAAGGCCAACATTTTTAGCTATTATTAACGAAGGTAATACAATGTATTTTCTAATAAAAGAGTGAGTTAATAATATCGAACTTCTTATTGGTTGACCAAATAGAATAGTATCCCAAGTTTCGGATATTGTTATCTCATCATTTTCTTCTTTTTTTTTTTTTGCCCCTTCCTCCTCAAAATAGGGGATTTTAAATCCTGATTCTCTACCAAACCAATTCCTAAAAATTATATTTTTTATTTCAGAAATATTCAAAACAGACAAAATCAATGTTTTGTCTGTTCGACCCAAAAAAAGGGGAGAGTGTACATTTGCTTGAAAAATTTCCCAAATAACTGTTTTGCGTCTTTCAGCGCGCATGGATCCTTTTATTATATCCCGACGAAAATCTGATTCTTGAGCGTAACGTACCAAAGCCACTTCTTCTTCTTCTTTATCAATATTACTATTATTAGTACTAGTATCGAAATTACTATTCCGATTGTTATTATTATAAATTACCACGCGTTTGGATTTTCTTGAACGCATCTCAAAATTTTCCGTCGATTCTTCCTGAATTTCTTCTTCCTGCTCATAAAAATTATCGTTCAATAATTTATATGACCATCGAGAAAGCTTTTTACTTATTTCTTCTATTCTAATGGATTTCCTTTTAATTGTTCCTTTATCATTTGGATCAGTTCTAATTACCTCAAATACAAATTTAAAAGGTTTTTCTTTATTTTCTGAATACATTTTTTTTTGTTCTGACAATAAATCATTTTTTTTTTTAAAAAAAAAACTAGGTTCGGACTCAAAAGAAAATTCGCCAATTGGGGGTAAAGAATTCGTTTTAGTACTAGAATTAAATAATGATTCCTTATCAAACGTTTGATGTTCCATTTTTCGGAAGTCGGTAGAAAGTATACCATAAATTTTATTTATACAAAATATTTCTACGGAATCCCCCGTAGAAATGATGAAATCACTTGTGTTTGCACTTGAATATAACTTTTTTATTGTTATGCGAAATGGTCCGTTCAAAAAAGGATCATACGTTTTGGACAGACATTCTTGCTCATTTTTATCATTATAAAATCTGGTCTTTTTTTCAAACATATCTAGAACAGGAGATTCCTTCTCTTTTTCTAGAACTTTGATTCTACTTATCAATTCATTTCTTAAGTTGTATTTCTTTTGTTCATGGGTATAAACAAAATAATTATATAGGTCTTCATAGCATGATTTTTCTTTTGTGTATAAATAAATTTTTCGTTCTATCATTTCCGAAAAAGTCGATAAACTGGGTGGATATGTAAAAGATATTATTTGTTTTCCATCGCTTGGACATGTATAAAAAAAATATTGTGAAAGTTCATTTCGAACAGCATTTTCAAATAGATAATTTTTTATATAGCGAAATGGACGATTCCATCGTTTATAATCGAAAAGAAAGGTAATAAAAGGTTTTTCAAATCGGAGATAGGTCTTTTTTTGTTCTTTTCCATTCACCCGGATCTCTTCTGTTTCATCTATTTTTTTCGGATCCTCCTTTTCTTCCGAAGAAAGGGAAGGGTCTTCTTCGGTGGATCCCCCTTGTTCGTGTTTAGTCTCCTTCGTTTCGGAAGTTGTTTCTACATCGCTTTCTTCCTCACTTTCTGCCCTTTCTTCTGTTTCTGAAGTTTCTTTCATCAGTTTATTAGTGACAATAGGGGACGGCATTCTGCCTAAATAGTAGGCACAGGTGATAAATAAGAGAATACTAAAGATTCGAGCCATAGAATTTCTCAATTCTGACACAAAGTACTTATTAGATCGAATAGAATGATTTTGCCGTATCCAGAATAATAACAATCCAACCCATTTCATGAAAAAAATGTGACCAATTAACCAACCAACAAAACTACTGGTTACAAATAACATCTTGTTGTTGCATCGAAACATATAAATGTTGACTAATCTGGTTAACGTTGAGCTTGGTAAAATGAAATGGTTGAATAATGGAAAAATTAGATTATTCAGGAATACACATTGAATGCTGAGATTACGTATTGAATTTCTGGTAGTAGATCCATAATAAAAAAGGTTTTTTTTATTGTTCCAGAAGAAATGAAACAAGAGATACGGTAGAACTAGGACAGTTATTGTATGAGGTCTACCCAATGCTAGATGCAGAGGCGCATAATAGATCGATATGAACATCATGAGCTGTCCCGTAATAAAACCAGTTGTTGCTGATACCTCCTT